GACGATTACCCTTGTCTCTGTTTATGCCTCGGATTGGAACAAATCACTATAATTCGCCCGCGCCTACGGATCAGCCGGCATTTTTCACAAATTTTACGAACGGAAGCCCTTATTTTCATATTTCTTATTCCTTACCTTAATTCTGAATCTATTCCTGGGAAGAAAATAAGTCTCTTTCATTTTTTTTTTACTTCGAATTGTAGCCCCTTATGAAAGGAATCTTTGAAAAATAACCTAATCATTCGAATCTTTGTTGCGAAGTCTATAAATTATACGTCCCCTGGTTGAATCATAACGACTTACTTCAATTTTGACTCTATCTCCAGGTAATATACGTATAAAACTGCGTCGGATCCTCCCTGAAACATAACCTAGAATTACATCTTCATTATCTAAACGGACCCGGAACATACCGTTGGGAAGTGATTCAGTAATTAAACCTTCATGAATCAATTTATGTTCTTTCATTCCAGGTAACCTCCTTGAAGTATCAACTAATGGAGGAAGAGTTATATAATTTACTTTTCCTCTCTATTTCACAAATAAGGAAGTTAGAGATAAAATTAGGAGACCGGAGAAGTGGGATTAGTATATATAACACAAAATTTCTCCTCCAATTTTTTCTAGTCGAGCTTCTCGATCTGTCATTATACCTCGAGAAGTAGAAAGAATTACAATTCCCATTCCACCTAAAATCTTAGGAATTTTTTGATAATTGGAATAAATTCGTAAACCAGGTCGGCTGATACGCGTTAAAATGGTTCTATATATTCCTTTTCTAGTCTTTCTATGTCGCAGGGTTGAAACCAAGAATTTTTTGTTACTTTCCTGATGTTTCCGAACGTTTTCAATAAAACCTTCTCGTAGAAGTATTTTGACAATGTTTTCGGTGATATTAGTAGATGCTATTCGAACTGTTCCTTTTTTATCCATGTCAGCATTTCTTATAGAAGTTAGTATATCGGCAATAGTGTCCCTACCCATGATGAACTATAATTATTGGTTTCTCCTAATTTTGATATAATCAACATGTTTCCTTTTTTATTTTATTCTCATTTTTTTTTATTTATCAAATTTTTTTATTTTATTTAATTATTCAAAGTATATGCGTGAGATACAATCTACTAATCTACTAAATTTGATCTATTTCATATGTCCTGGTATATCATAGGCTCATCCACTATTTTTATAATACCTCGGGAGCCAATGAAACTATTTTAGTAAAATTCAACTGTCTCAATTCCCGCGCGATAGCACCAAAAACTCGAGTTCCTTTTGGATTTCCTTCTTGATCAATGACAACGGCTGCATTGTCATCATATCGTATTATCATACCGTTTTCGCGTTTGAGTTCTTTACAAGTACGTACAATTACAGCTCTAACGACTTCTGATCTTTCTAGTGGCATATTAGGCACTGCTTCTTTGATTACAGCAACAATAACGTCACCAATATGAGCATATCGGTGATTACCAGCTCCTATGATTCGAATACACATTAATTCTCGAGCTCCGCTGTTATCTGCTACATTCAAAAGGGTCTGAGGTTGAATCATATCATTCTATTTGAATCTGCTATTTCAATGCAAAGGATAAAGGAAAAAAAGAAATATTATCTGTCCAGAAATAAATAAACTTTGGGTTGTTTTTTCATCCTCAATGCACCCTTTATTTAGTTTGACATACCTATCCTGAAATAACAAATTGAGTTTGTATAGGCATTTTGGATGCAGCTATTTCAATAGCTGCTCTGGCTACAGTTTCTGATACTCCGCCCATTTCATAAAGTATTCGACCGGGCTTAACAACGGATACCCAATATTCAGGGGATCCCTTTCCCGAACCCATACGTGTTTCCGTAGGTCTTACTGTAATGGGTTTATCGGGAAATATACGTACCCATATTTTTCCACCACGACGCGCATATCGTGTCATTGCCCTTCGCCCCGCTTCGATTTGTCTAGCTGTGATCCAAGCAGGCTCAAGTGCTTGAAGAGCGTATCTTCCGAAAGAAATACGATTGCCTCGACAAGATATTCCCTTCATTCTTCCTCTATGTTGTTTACGAAATCTGGTTCTTTTTGGGTTATAGTTGATGGTTTTTTATTAATTCCATCTCTACTACAGAACCGGACATGAGAGTTTCTTCTCATCCAGCTCCTCGCGAATGAAAGGATTCAATAATATTACAAATACACATGTATAATAACTAAGGCATTCTTTATAGAAAATTTCTATCAAATTTGTTACATGGAAAGAGGCATATACAAGATATCTAGCTAGACATATATATATATTTCTTTATGCCTATTTATAGATTTATGCCTATTTCTAGATATAAATTATGGATAATGCTTGTTTTATTCTGCCCCTTATCCAAAATATTGTAATGTAATCCCCAAACAAAAATAAAGGTTTCGCGGGCGAATATTGACTCTTTCCTGTTTCATTCGTAAGTCAGGTCAATGTCAATCCATGACCTTTCAGAATAAGTCCATTTTTGTCGGTTCGTTCCGCCATCCCACCCAATGAATTATTCAGATTCGATTTGAGTAGAATCCGATGCAGTCACAGGTTCCTTCGTTCCCATAGCTTCTCCATTAATGGTTAGGCCCGAACTCCGCAATGGAGCTCTCAACAAAATTTGTTTGCGAGTTAATCCCCTCAGTTTTATTAACCCCAGGCTCTTTTTTACTTAATTATTAACTTTTTATTATTTATACTTAGTATTTATTATTTTATTGATGCTTTATCACATTGCCTTTTATGAGGTAATTCATAGACCATACATATTGGAATCATATATCATTGATATTTTTGTTCTTTCTTTCTATCATCCTTCCATTTATCCACACCCCTTTAGTTTTTTTTTTCACAATCCATAATCAGATTTATTTTTTATGAAAAATTTTCAGTTGCAGTTGCTGCAACTATATGATTGATTTACTCATATAGTGACTGTTTGGGTGAAGTTAGACAATCTGAAGCAATAAGTTAGTTATTAGTTTATATAGTTACTAAGTTTATAGTGGAGGTCAGTTTTTTTTTTTAATCCCAACTTTAAACTATAAATAAAAATTAACGAGTCACACACTAAGCATAGCAATTATAACAAATGGTCAATCTAATTTTGAATTTTTATTCAACCCTATAGAATTAGAATTGCTCGTTTTTGTTTAATTTAACGGAAACAGAATGAAACGCTTTGTCATTTTTTATTCTATCAATGACCAGAATGACAAGACAAATAAAGGCATATTATTCCTCGTCCACAAATACCCAAATTTTTATGCCTAATACTCCATAGATAGTTCGAATTGTATAGGAACAATGATCAATTTTAGCGCGAATTGTTTGTAGCGGAACCCTACCTTCTCTGATCCATTCGACACGTGCAATTTCTTTTCCGTCAATACGCCCTGCGATTTGTACTTGAATTCCTTTTGTATCCGTTTGTTCAGTTAATTCAATAGCTTTTTTAATTGCCTTTCGAAAAGAAACTCTATTTTTTAATTGTAAAGCTATATATTCTGCAAGAATATTAGGTTGCCCATAAGGTTTTTCAACTCTTGTGATAGCAATGTTGAGTCTCCGATTCACAGAATAAAAAGCTTTTTGCACATTCATCTGTAATTCTTCGATTCCTCGTGTTTGGCCCTCTATTAATAAATTTGGAAATCCAATATAGATTATGACCTGTATCAAATCGATTCTTTTTTTAATTTCTATACGTGCGATTCCTTCGAAACCCGAGGAAATTCTCCTATTTTTTTGTACATAGTTCTTGATACAGTTTCGTATTTTTTCATCTTCCTGCAGGCCCGCGGAATAATTTTTTGGTTTTGCGAACCAAAAGGAATGATGACGCTGGGTTGTACCAAGTCTGAAACCAAGTGGATTTATTTTTTGTCCCATATTTTTCTATTATATCTTTCCATCCATATATATATATATATTTCATATCCATATTTTATATATAGAGATTTTTTCTATTTTTTAGAATTTCTATTTTTTTTTAGAATATTAATATGAATCTAAATTGTAGATTGATCTAAAAATAATTTAGATTTTTCCTTTAATACGATTGTTATATGACAAGTGGGTCTTTTTATTAGATAACTACGTCCTCGAGCCCGAGGTCTTAATTTTTTCCGAATAGCACTCTTATTTACTTTGGCTTCACTAACGAATGAATCAGCTTCGTTCAAACCCATATTATGACTAGCGTTTGCTGCTGCGGAATAAACCAATTTTAAAATGGGGTAAGATGCTCGATAAGGCATTAATTCTAGTATCATAAGTGTTTCCTCATAGGAACGACCGCGAATCTGATCAATAACTCTTCGCGCTTTGAAAGCAGACATACTACATATATGTTGAGCTAAAATTTTGACTTCTCTACTCGAATTCGAGTTCTTTATCATAAGGTTATTCCCTACCAATAAATGATAACACTTATTTTACTTTAAAATTTGAGTTTTTTTTTATTTTATTTCATTTAGTTATTAAAATGAACTTAACGACGAGACTTATTATCGTTTCTTGCATGTCTCGCAAAAGTAAGAGTAGGTGCGAATTCTCCCAATTTGTGACCTACCATACGATCTGTTATATAAATAGGTAAATGTTCCTTTCCATTATGAATAGCGATTGTATGGCCAATCATTGTGGGTATAATGGTAGATGCTCGAGACCAAGTTACGATTATTTCTTTCTCCTCTCTCATGTTGAGTTTCTCAATTTTTCTCAATAAATGATTAACTACAAAAGGGTTTTTTTTTAGTGAACGTGTCACAGTGGATTACTCCTTTTTTTTTACATTTCTTTTAAAGATTGGCACTCTATGTCCAATATCTCGATCTAAGTTAAGTATAGAGGTCAGAATAAATTCAATAATGATGAATGGAAAAAAGAGAAAATCCCTTATCTAGCTAAGGGGCGGATGTAGCCAAGTGGATCAAGGCAGTGGATTGTGAATCCACCATGCGCGGGTTCAATTCC